AAAAATATCATTTTAATAATGTAAATAGATGCGTTATGGGAGGGGTAAATACCTAACTCGAGGCTTTCCTGTTTCCAGGGGGGTTTTCAGGATTAATATCAGCTTACGAGTTTAGGGGGGTAGGGGGGTTTTACCCGCAAAAACCGAGAGGGACACTTCTTAGCTATGTTAGGAGAAACTGTCAGCTATTTATGCACATGAAATCAGTTATGCAATTCTTCTAAAGATATCTTAAACCATGAAATAATTACACTTTAAACAAGAAAAATGTACACCCTTGTCAGTTAACCTTAGCGCTGCACTGTGAAATGCAAGATGAAAGGAGGACAAAAAAAATAACCATGCCCATTAGAAAGAATGCCCGGCATGTGGCTTCGCTACCAGATAGGACTCCACCAACAACTTATGCAAGCGTCGATGAAAGTGGAGGGAATATATCAGGTAATGGCCCTGAAGTAGGAACCAAATGCCAGGAATAATTCATTCTGTGAAACCCCCACAAATAATTGTCCCTCACCTTCATTAAATAGATGTACAGGGCTTGACTAAAATGTCTTCCTTGTCTGTATCGGATTTTCTTGAGCAGAGGTGGGGAACCTGTTATATATGGGTTTTTAAAGTCAGTGTTAGGTCTTAACTTGATGTGTGGTTATATAGTTGGGTAATTTCTATTAGTATGCAGTTGTGTTAATCTTAATTTTGTGCATTCTGTACCCATCAAGGAATAGTTGATGAATGAATGTTCAAAGCCTATTAATGAGTATTATACATAGCTATGTCCTAAAGCATTATTGATATGCTTAATATACGTATATGGGGTAAGTACATACATGTACTTAACAAAGAATAGTTAAATTTAGAATGCTAGCTTTGGGAGCTAGGGGTGGGAGTTAGAATCTCCCTTCTTTGAGCAATAGGGAGGATTTTAACCTCCGGCGGCCGGCTTACAAGACCGGCGCTCTGGCGCTGAGCTACTGTTGCATGCAGTTTGAAGGAGTTTGTTTTCTAGTCATCCTGTTAGTGGGAATAGGCCTAGGAAGATGAAGAAGTACAGGAAGGATGCAATTTGTCCAATGATAATATATGGGTGTTCAACTGGTATTCCTCCAATTCATGTTAAGATAATAACATCTGCAACTAGGGTTCAGAAGATGAATTGTGAGAGTGGGCGGAAGGTTAGGCTTCGTTGTTTGGAGGTGTGGAGGAATGGAACAAGTATTAATACTAGAATGGATGCAAGAAGGGCTAAAACCCCTCCCAGTTTGTTGGGGATGGATCGTAAAATGGCATAAGCAAACAGGAAGTATCATTCTGGTTTAATGTGTGGGGGTGTTACTAGGGGGTTTGCAGGGGTGAAGTTGTCGGGGTCTCCTAGGTAGTTAGGGGAGAAGAGGGCAAGGCATGTTAGTGCAAGCAGCATGATGGCAAAGCCAAGGAGGTCTTTGTAGGAGAAGTAGGGGTGGAATGGGATTTTGTCTGCATCTGAGTTTAGCCCAGCAGGGTTGTTTGATCCTGTTTCATGTAGGAATAAGAGGTGCAGGATAGTTACAGCAAGAATAACAAATGGGAGGAGGAAGTGGAAGGCAAAGAAACGTGTAAGTGTTGCATTATCTACTGAGAAGCCTCCTCAAATTCATTGTACAAGTGTGTTTCCTACATAAGGGACTGCAGAAAGGAGATTTGTAATTACTGTTGCACCTCAGAACGACATTTGTCCTCAGGGTAGGACGTAGCCAACAAATGCAGTTATCATTACTAGTAGTAGAAGGACAACTCCAATGTTTCATGTTTCTTTATAAAGGTAAGAGCCGTAGTAGAGTCCTCGTCCAATGTGCATGTAAATGCAGATGAAAAAGAATGAGGCTCCATTGGCATGCATGTTTCGGATTAGTCAGCCAAAGTTAACATCACGGCAGATGTGTGCGACAGATGAGAAGGCTGTGGCAATGTCAGAGGTGTAGTGTATTGCAAGGAAAAGCCCTGTTACAATTTGAGCACCCAGGCAAAGACCCAGGAGGGAACCAAAGTTCCATCATGCAGAAATGTTTGAAGGGGCAGGTAGGTCTACTAGTGCGTCATTTGCAATTTTAAGTAAGGGGTGGGTTTTTCGTAGGCTAGTCATTAAGGTTTCCTGTAGTTGAATAACAACGGTGGTTTTTCAAGCCATTAGTCCTGGTTAAAATCCTGGCAGGAATAATGAGTCTTATTGTTTTTCTGTTTATGCTTAGTGTTGTTGCAGGGGCTGTTGGGGTTGCATCTAATATTGGGCCACAGTTTGCAGCATTAGGGGTTGTGTGCATGGCAGGGATGAGCTGTGGGCTATTAGTTGTACAAGGTGCTTCCTTTTTAGCACTGATTTTGTTTTTAATTTATCTTGGGGGAATATTAGTAGTGTTTGCATACTCAGCGGCATTGGCTGCTGATCCTTACCCTGAGACGCTAGGGAGTCGTGAAGTTGGGTGAAAAGTGGCAGTTTATGTTCTAGTAGCAGGGGTTTCTATTTGGTATTATATGTTTGGTGAAGGTGTTGGGCTTTCTTTAGAAGGAGGTGATGCTGGAATGTTTTCTTTAGTGCGGGCAGACATGACTGGGGTAGCAGGGCTGTATTTATCAGGGGGTGGGATGCTGGTAATTGCTGCTTGGACTTTGCTGTTGACATTGTTTGTGGTGTTGGAAGTATGTCGGGGTTCTAGCCGGGGGGCACTTCGGGCAGTTTAGGCTTTTATAAGGAGCAGAGCTAATGCAAAGGTTAGGAAGAAGAGAGCAAGGAAGGTTTTAATCATTCCTTGTTGTAGGTTGCTTGTGGTTGAGATAAGAGGGAGGTTGGTTGTGTAGACGGCTTTTGGTCCAGATTTTTCTAATCATGTTTGATCTACCATTTGGGATGCAACATATTGGCCCAGAAGAAGGTTTATTTTTGGGGGAAGTCGGTGGATGATTGCTGGGAAGAACCCAAGCATGTTTGAGAAGTGGTGTAGGGGCAGAGTTGGGTGAGGGGTAAATTGTTTGGCAGTTAGGCTGGCAAGTTCTAGGGCTGTTAGGAGGCCAATGATTGTTACAATAAGTGCTGCAAGTTTTAGGGATGAAGGCATTGTTATAACAGGGGTTTTTGGGAGAATAATGTTTGAGGTGATGATAAGTCCAGCTAAAATGCTTCCTCATGCAAGTCGTTTAATAGGGTTAATTACATGTGGGTCATTTTCATTAATTGGGGAGAGGGAATTAAAGCGAGGGTGACCCATAGAAACAAAGAATACAACACGTAGGCTGTAGATGGCAGTGAAGGAGGTGGCAATTAGGGTTAGGATGAGGGCTCAGGCGTTGATGTGGGAGGTATTTAGGGCTTCGATGATGGCATCTTTGGAGAAGAAGCCAGCAAGGAAGGGGGTGCCTGTTAGTGCAAGGCTGCCAATTGTAAGGCAGGATGAGGTAAAGGGGGCAAGGTGGTGTATTCCTCCCATTTTACGAATGTCTTGCTCATCATTTAGGCTGTGGATAATGGAGCCAGAGCACAGGAAGAGTATGGCTTTAAAGAAGGCATGGGTGCAGATGTGGAGGAAGGCAAGGTGGGGCTGGTTTAGTCCAATCGTGACTATTATTAGGCCTAGCTGGCTGGAAGTTGAGAAGGCAACAATTTTTTTGATGTCATTTTGGGTTAAAGCACAGGTTGCAGTAAAAAGGGTGGTTAGGGCTCCTAGACACAGGCATGTGGTTAAAATCACAGGGTTGTTGTCTATAAGGGGGCTTATTCGGATGAGAAGGAAAATTCCAGCAACCACTATTGTGCTTGAATGAAGTAGGGCAGATACCGGCGTAGGACCCTCCATGGCTGATGGAAGCCATGGGTGGAGTCCAAATTGAGCAGATTTTCCTGTGGCAGCTAAAATTAGGCCTAGCAGGGGGTAAGTGAGGTCCAGGTTGTGTGTTGTTAGGAAGATTTGCTGAAATTCTCAGGAGTTAAGGTTAGTTGCCATTCAGGCTATGGCAAAGATAAGCCCAATATCTCCTACACGGTTGTAGAGGACTGCCTGTAGTGCTGCGGTGTTTGCATCTGCTCGGCCGTACCATCAGCCAATGAGAAGGAAGGATATGATGCCTACACCTTCTCACCCAATGAAGATTTGGAATATGTTGTTGGCTGTTACAAGAATAATCATGGCAATTAGAAAGGTTAGGAGATATTTGAAGAAGCGATTCATGTATGGGTCTGAGTGTATGTATCATAGGGCAAACTCTAGGATTGATCAGGTGACATATAATGCAACAGGGGTGAAAATTAGGGAGTAAAAGTCAAATTTAAGGCTGATGTTGATGTCAAAGATTAGTGTGTTTATTCAGGTTCAGTTGGTGATTACAGTTTCAGTTCCTTCTGCAATGAAAAGAAAGAGGGGCAGGAGGCTAACAAAAAATGCAAGTTTTACCGCTGTTTTTACATGGGTTTCAGCTCAGTTGGCTGGTTTTGGGGTCGGGGAGAGTGTGGTGAGAAGGGGGTAGGAAAGTAGGGCAAAAATAATAAGCAGACTTGAGGTTATTATTAGTGGTGTAGGGTGCATAGCTTTTACTTGGATTTGCACCAAGAGTTTTTGGTTCCTAAGACCAATGGATGAGCTGTTATCCTTTAAAAGCAGTGCGAGGGAGCTCCGGAATTCAACCGAGGGTACGAGGGTTAGCAGTCTTCGTTGCTTGCAAGCCTCTCTCGGTGGACAAGAGGGTTTTAACCTCTGTCTTTAGAATCACAATCTAAGATTTTTATTAAACTATGTCTACAGAATGTTCATCCTCAGATTAGTTCGGGTTTTGAAATTAGCAGAAGGAGAGGAAGAAGATGGAGTGCGAGGAGCAGGTGTTCTCGGGTGTGGGAAGGGTCTAGGGCGATGATATGTTGGGGAATTGGCCCTCGTTGTGTCATAAGGAACATATACAGGGAATAACCTGCAGTGATTAGTGTACCAGTACCTGTAAGGGCAATTGTAGCTCAGGATCAGTTGAATAGGGAAGTAATAATTATTAGTTCTCCTATAAGGTTTGGGAGGGGAGGGAGTGCGAGGTTTGCTAGGCTTGCAATGAACCATCAGGTCGTTATAAGGGGTAAAACAATTTGTATGCCTCGGGCAAGGATTATTGTTCGGGTGTGGGTTCGTTCATAGTTAGTGTTGGCAAGGCAGAATAAGGCAGAAGATGTCAGGCCATGTGCAATCATGAGGATTAAAGCCCCTGTGAACCCTCATGGTGTTTGGATTAGGATACCCCCTGCAACAAGTCCTATGTGCCCTACAGATGAGTAGGCAATTAGGGATTTAAGATCTGTTTGTCGTAAGCAGATCGAGCCTGTTATGATTACACCTCATAGTGCAAGGATGATGAAAGGGTAGCTTAGTTCTTTGGTAAGGGGTTCAAGTACAATTATTATTCGTATCATTCCATAGCCCCCTAGCTTAAGAAGCACAGCTGCAAGGACTATTGAGCCAGCAATGGGTGCCTCTACATGGGCTTTTGGGAGCCAGAGATGTATCCCATATAGAGGTATTTTTACTAGGAAGGCTAGTAGACAGCCTGCTCATCAAATTTTGTCCCCTGTTGTCAGTATTGGTAGTGCAGGTGCATATTGGAGTGTTAGAAGAGATAGTGTGCCTGTAGTGTTTTGGAGCAGAAGGAGGGCAACAAGCAGAGGGAGAGATCCTGCAAGAGTGTAGAACAAGAAGTATGTCCCTGCATTTAGGCGTTCTGCTTGGTTCCCTCAGCGGGTAATTAATAGAAGGGTGGGGACAAGGGTTGCTTCAAATATAATGTAGAATAGAATAACTTCTGTTGCTGAGAAGGCCATGATAAGGAAGATTTGTAAGGAGGTGAGGAGTGAGATGTATATTCGTTGGCGGTTTTCTGGTTCTCCTGCTGTGTGATTTTGGCTAGCTAGGATTATTAGTGGGAGAAGTCAGCAGGTTAGGACTAGAAGTGGGGAGGAAAGGGGGTCAAGGGCTATAAAGTGGTTTAGGGAGGATCATCCCGTATCTCCTGAGCTGTGTAGTCAGGAGAGGCTAATAAAGGCAATAATTAGGCTATGTATTAGGGCTGTGGGTCAGATTATTTTACTTGGGGCAAGTCAAGTAGTAGGCACTAGCATAATTGTTGGGATTAGGATTTTTAGCATTTTAGGAGATTTAGGCTTTGCATGTGGTCTGTTCCATGTGTGCGAGCAGTAGCTACTAATAAGGCGAGTCCTGCACTGGCTTCACATGCAGAAAATGCAAGAAGGAGTAAAGGAGAGGCTGAGAAGCTTGATATGTCCAGGTGTATTGTTCATGCTGAGAGGGCTACAAACAGGGAAAGTATTATTGCCTCCAAGCATAGAAGGGCTGAGAGAAGGTGAGTCCGGTAGAATGTAAGACCTGCTAAAGCTATTAAAAAGGTTAGAGAGGATGTAAATTGTGTAGGGGTCATTAGGCAATTGTGGACTTTAACCACGAGCTTTTGAGCCGAAATCAAATATTTTAATTAAAATAATTGCCTATTCAGCTCATTCAAGTCCGCCTTGTAGTCACTCATAAATTAGGCCAAGGGTTAGTAGTACTAGCACAAGAGCTGCCCAGAAGAATGTGATTGTTGGGTCTGGGAGCTGATCTCCTCAGGGTAGAGGGAGAAGTAGTGCAATTTCAAGATCAAATAGAAGGAACAAAATTGCCACTAGAAAGAACCGTATTGAAAAGGGCAAGCGGGCTGACCCAATGGGGTCAAATCCACATTCATAGGGTGATAATTTTTCTTGGTCTGGTGTAATTAAGGGCAGTCAGAAGGAGACAACTGCTAGAATGGTGGATAGGGCAACGGCAATAAAAATTACTGTTATAATTAAATTCATTATCTTTCCTTGGATTTTAACCAAGACCTGGTGATTGGAAGTCACTAATACTGACATTAGTACTAGAAAGATAGGATCCTCATCAGTAGATAGAGATATAAAGGAATAGTCAGACTACGTCGACAAAGTGTCAGTATCAAGCTGCTGCTTCAAAGCCAAAGTGGTGTTCTATTGTAAAATGGTAGTTGATTTGTCGAAGGAGGCAAACAGCAAGGAAGGAAGTTCCAATAATAACATGGAGGCCATGGAAGCCTGTGGCCACAAAGAAAGTTGAGCCATAGACCCCATCTGCAATTGTAAAAGGTGCTTCATAATACTCCATTCCTTGTAAAAAGGTGAAGTAGCCGCCTAATAAGATAGTTAAGGCAAGTCCTTGGATAGCTTGTTTTCGTTCACCCTCTATGATGCTATGGTGGGCTCATGTCACTGTTACCCCGGAGGCTAGAAGGACTGCAGTGTTTAGCAGGGGTACCCCAAAGGGGTCTAGTGGGGTAATGCCTGTTGGAGGTCAGCATCCCCCAATTTCAGGTGTAGGGGCCAGGCTGGAGTGGAAGAAGGCTCAGAAAAAGCCAAGGAAGAAGAATACTTCTGATGTAATGAATAAGATTATGCCATATCGGAGCCCTTTTTGGACAGGTGGGGTGTGGTGTCCTTGGTATGTGCCTTCTCGGACAATGTCTCGTCATCATTGGAATATTGTCAGTAGCAGAAGAATAGTCCCTAGTACTATAAGGGAGACTTTATTATAATGGAATCAAATGGCAAGGCCTGAGGTTATTAGAAGAGCAGCAACTGCTCCTGTTAGGGGTCATGGGCTGGGGTCTACTATGTGGTATGCATGTGCTTGGTGGGCCATAAACATTTTCTTGTAGATAGAGGCTTAGGAGTAGGACGAAAACATATGCTTGAATTATAGCAACAGCAACTTCTAGGATTGTAAGAAGGAGGAGGACAATAGAAGTAAGGATGGCTACTGTTGGCATCATTGGTATTAGCACAAAGGCTGCAGTTGCAATTAGTTGCATTAGTAGGTGGCCTGCTGTCAGGTTGGCTGTTAGTCGAACCCCAAGTGCAAGGGGTCGAATAAATAGACTAATTGTCTCGATAATAATCAGTACTGGGATGAGTGGCACTGGGGTACCTTCTGGTAGTAAGTGTCCAAGGGCAGCTGTTGGTTGATTCCGTAAGCCAATAATTACAGTGGCGAGTCATAGAGGAACGGCAAGTCCTATGTTTAAAGATAGTTGAGTAGTTGGTGTAAATGTGTAGGGTAGAAGGCCTAGTATGTTCAGGGAGAGCAGGAATGTTATTAATGAGGCTAAAATAAGGGCTCAGTTGTGACCTCCTACATTCATTGGAGATAGGAGTTGAGATGTGAAGCGGTTGATGAATCATCCTTGGAGTGTAAGGAATCGGTTGTTGATTCATCGGGGAGCAGGGGATGGAAATAGAAGTCAGGGTAGGACAAAGGCAAGGCCCATAAGAGGGATGCCTAAATAGGTGGGGCTTATAAATTGGTCAAAGAAGCTTGTTATCATGGTCAGGTTCAGGGGTCTGTTTTAGGGACTTGAGTGCTTTGGGGTGTAGGTTCATTGGGGAAGGTATAGTTAAGGACTTTTGGCACAACAATTGTTAGGAAAACAAGTCAAGAGAAGACTAAGATGGCAAACCAAGGGGCGGGGTTTAACTGAGGCATGTCACTAAGGGTGGTTGGGGGGCACCAATCTTCAGCTTAAAAGGCTGACGCTATAGCCCTGTTTAGCTTCTTAGTGAGGCGTCTTCAAGCATTAGTGTTGATCAGTCTTGGAAGTATTTTAGAGGTACTGCTTCTACTACGATGGGTATGAAGCTGTGATTTGCACCACAGATTTCTGAGCATTGGCCATAGAAAACTCCAGGGCGGGAGGCAATAAAGGCTGTTTGGTTTAGTCGTCCTGGGACTGCATCCATTTTTACTCCTAGGGCAGGGACTGCTCATGAGTGTAGGACATCTTCTGCTGTAACTAGCACTCGAACTGGGGCTTCTGTTGGGACAACCATTCGGTGGTCTACTTCTAGTAGGCGGAATTGTCCTGGCGCTAAATCTTGTGTGGGGACTATATATGAGTCAAAGGCAATTTCTTGGTAGTCAGTATATTCGTAGCTTCAGTATCATTGGTGTCCAATTGCTTTGACTGTGAGATGTGGGTTATTAATCTCATCCATAAGGTACAGAATTCGTAGGGAGGGGAGGGCAATTAGAATAAGAATGATCGCAGGAAGAATAGTTCAGATGATTTCAATTTCTTGGGAGTCTAGAATGTATATATTTGTGAGGCGGGTGGAGACTATTGCCACAATAATGTAAAGAACAAGGGTGCTAATAAGAAAAACAATTATTAAGGCATGATCATGAAAGTGAAGAAGTTCTTCTATAACGGGTGATGCTGCATCTTGGAAACCTAATTGTGAGGGGTGGGCCATTAAGTTAAGATACGTGGGGGTTTAACCCACGATTCTGCCTTGACAAAGCAGTGTATTGTCAGCTATACTAGTATCTTATTAAGAAAGTGACAGAAGGGTTTTGTGGCTGGCTTGAAACCAGTTTATGGGGGTTCGAGTCCTCCCTTTCTCGTTAGTGGGCCTGTTGAACTTGAACAAAGGCAGGCTCCTCGAATGTGTGGTAAGGTGGAGGGCAGCCATGCAGTCATTCAATGTTTGTGGCAGTGAGTTCAACTCCTGACACAACACGTTTAGCAGCAAATGCTTCTCAGATAATAAACAGGAACATAATGACAGCAGTGAGGGAAATTAGGGAGCCTAGAGATGATACTGTATTTCACAGAGTGTAGGCATCTGGATAGTCTGAGTACCGTCGTGGCATGCCTGCTAACCCTAGGAAGTGTTGTGGGAAGAAAGTCAGGTTTACACCAACAAATATTACACCAAAGTGAATTTTTGATCATGTGCTGTGTAGGGTGTATCCTGTGAGAAGGGGGAATCAGTGAACAAAGCCTGCCATAATGGCAAATACTGCTCCCATAGACAGAACATAGTGGAAGTGGGCTACTACATAGTAGGTGTCATGCAGTATAATGTCAAGAGATGAGTTGGCTAGAACAATGCCTGTTAGTCCTCCTACAGTGAAAAGGAAAATAAAACCAAGGGATCATAGCAGTGGGGTTTCTCATTTGATGGCTCCTCCATGAAGGGTGGCAAGTCAGCTAAAGACTTTTACACCAGTTGGAATAGCAATAATCATTGTTGCTGATGTAAAGTAAGCTCGTGTGTCTACATCCATCCCAACAGTAAACATGTGATGTGCTCATACAATGAAACCAAGCAGGCCAATGGCCATTATAGCTCACACTATTCCTATGTAACCAAATGGTTCTTTTTTGCCTGCATAGTATGCAACAATGTGGGAGATTATTCCAAACCCAGGTAGGATGAGAATATATACTTCAGGGTGGCCAAAGAATCAGAACAGGTGTTGGTAGAGAATGGGGTCACCTCCTCCTGATGGGTCAAAGAAGGTTGTGTTGAGGTTTCGGTCTGTTAGTAGCATTGTAATGCCAGCTGCAAGAACAGGGAGGGAGAGGAGTAGGAGGACTGCTGTAATAAGAACAGCTCATACAAACAGAGGTGTCTGATACTGTGAAATTGCAGGGGGTTTCATGTTTAGAATGGTTGTAATGAAATTAATTGCCCCAAGAATTGATGAAATACCTGCTAGGTGGAGGGAGAAAATAGTTAAGTCAACAGAAGCTCCTGCATGTGCAAGGTTTCCTGCCAGAGGAGGGTATACTGTTCAGCCAGTTCCGGCCCCTGCTTCAACACCAGAAGATGCTAGAAGGAGAAGGAATGAAGGGGGGAGAAGTCAAAAGCTTATGTTATTCATTCGAGGAAAGGCCATATCTGGGGCACCGATCATTAGTGGGATAAGTCAGTTCCCAAAGCCTCCAATCATAATTGGCATTACTATAAAGAAAATTATTACAAAGGCATGTGCAGTAACAATTACATTGTAAATTTGGTCGTCCCCTAGAAGAGCTCCAGGTTGACTTAATTCAGCTCGGATGAGTAGGCTGAGGGCAGTCCCTACTATTCCTGCTCAGGCACCGAAAACAAGGTATAGGGTGCCAATGTCTTTATGGTTGGTCGAGAAAAATCAGCGTGTGATTGCCACAGGTAAAATGGCTGAGTGTTTAAGTGGTGGGTTGTAGCCCCATGTACAGAGGTTTAAGTCCTCTTTTTACCAAGCCTTGAGGTGTCCTACATATTAGATTGCAAATCTTAAGTTGCAGAGTGAGATCTGCCGGGGCTTTCCCCCGCCTTTGTCTTTGGCAGGCGGGGGAAAGTAGATGGATGCTCGCTGGTTAGGGCACTTAGCTGTTAACTAAGAGTTTGTAGGATCGAGGCCTTCCCATCTAGTAAGGCTTTAGCTTAATTAAAGTGTCTGTTTTGCATGCAGAAGATGTGGGTTAGTGTCCTGCAAGTCTTATTCAGGGGCTGGGAGATTTTCACTCCCGCTTAAGGCTTTGAAGGCCTTTGGTCTTGTGCTATCCTAAGCCTCTTTTAAAGATTAAGGAGGGCTGTTACTGCTGGGGTGAGCGGGAGAAGGAGAATTGCCATGAGTGTGGCTGTGGAAAGAACAAGAGAGGGGTGAGAGGGGTATAGTCGTCATAGGGTTGTGCCTGCTAAGTTGTTTGGTGAAATTGTAAGGGTTATTGCGTAGCAGAGTCGTAAGTAAAAGTAAAGGCTGAGTAAGGCTGTTAGGGCTGCAATTACAGCTGTTATTGGTAGTTGTTGTTTTGTCAGTTCTTGCAAGATTAATCATTTTGGTATGAAGCCTGTTATTGGGGGGAGCCCACCTAAGGATAACAGTAAGATAGGTGTTATTGCTGTTATTAGGGGTGCTTTTGCCCATGATGTTGCAAGAGCATTAATGCTTTTTGAGTTGTTAAAGCTTAGGATAAGGAATGTTGAGGTAGTTATAACCAGATATGTAATGAGTGCCAGGAGGGTTAGTGAAGGGGAGAATTGGATAATGATTAGTATCCATCCTAGGTGTGCAATTGATGAGTATGCAAGGATCTTCCGCAGCTGTGTTTGGTTTAGGCCCCCTCATCCCCCAACAAGGGTTGATGCCAATCCCATAAGAATTAGTAGGTCTTGGCTGTAGGCAGGAATTTGCAGGAGGAGGCTGAAGGGTGCAAGTTTTTGTCAGGTAGAGAGGACAAGTCCTGTGAGCAGGTCAAGTCCTTGAAGCACTTCTGGTAGTCAGGTGTGAAGGGGAGCAAGCCCAATTTTAAGAGATAGTGCGAGTAGGATTATAGTTGTAGGGATTGGATGAGTTATGAGTTTAATATCTCATTGTCCTGTTAGTCAGGCATTGGTAATACTTGCAAATAGCAGTGTTGCTGCAGCAGTTGCTTGAGTTAAGAAGTACTTTGTAGCTGCTTCTGTGGCTCGGGGGTGATGGCTTTGTGCCATTAGGGGGATGATAGCCAGGGTGTTGATTTCTAGTCCTATTCATGCAAGTAGCCAGTGGGAGCTAGAGACAGTAATTGTAGTACCTAGGATCAGGCAAAGGTAAAGGAATGCTATAATGTAGGGGTTCATTAGCAAGGGAAGGGTTTTAACCAACATGTTTGGGGTATGGGCCCAAAAGCTTACTTAGCTGACCTTGCTAGGAAGTGGTGTAGTGGAAGCACTAAGAGTTTTGATCTCTTCAGGTAGGGTTCGAGTCCCTTCTTTCTAAGGAGTCGGGGGGACTTTAACCCCCATTATTCACTCTATCAAAGTGGCCCTTTGCTTCAGGCACGGCTCCATGTTAGCCCTGAGGGGGGAGGCCTGCAAGGGCAAGTGGGAGTGCAAGATGTCAGATGACAAGGGCTAGTGTCAGGGGAAGGAAGTTTTTTCAGATTAGGTGTATGAGCTGGTCATAACGGAATCGAGGGTAGGAGGCCCGTACTCAGAGAAAGAGCACTGAAAGAAAGGCAGCTTTAGTTATTAGGTTAACAGAGGTTAGTTCTGGGAGGTGTGGAAGGTGAGAGGCCCCAAGAAATAAGGTTGCAGAAAGTGTGTTCATCAAAAGGATATTGGCATATTCTGCAAGAAAAAATAGGGCAAAAGGGCCTCCTGCATATTCGACATTGAACCCAGATACAAGTTCAGATTCTCCTTCTGTTAGGTCAAAGGGTGCTCGGTTTGTCTCTGCTAGTGTAGAAATGTATCATATTGCAGCAAGGGGTCAGGCAGGGAATAAAAGTCAGATGCTTTCTTGGGTAATATTAAATGTTTGCAGGGTAAATCCTCCTGTGAAGATGATGGCACTTAATAGGATTAGACCCAGGCTTACCTCATAGGAAATTGTTTGGGCTACTGCCCGGAGGGCTCCAATTAGGGCATATTTTGAGTTGGAGGCTCAGCCTGAGCCCAGGATTGAGTAAACTGCTAGGCTTGAGAGGGCTAGAATGAATAGGATACTTAGATTAATATCTGTGACTGGGTGGGGGAGTGGGATGGGGGCTCAAAGGGTTAGGGCAAGAGTTAGTGCAAGGATGGGGGCAATTAAGAATAGTAGAGGGGATGCAGTGGAGGGGCGAACAGGTTCCTTGATAAATAGTTTGACACCATCGGCAATAGGTTGAAGGAGGCCATATGGGCCGACTACATTGGGGCCTTTTCGTAGTTGCATGTACCCTAGGACTTTTCGTTCTAGAAGTGTAAGGAATGCAACAGCTAATAATACAGGGACAATGTATGCAAGGGGGTTGAGAATGTGGGTGAGGATAATTGTTATCATAGTTAAAGAGAGGACTTGAACCTCTGTTTAAAGGGCTTAGGCCTTTTGCATATTTCCGGGCTCTGCCACTTTAACTTGCCTTTTTTTCTCAGGCACTGGGGATATGCCCCTTTACCTATTTTAGCTGTATTCAGCAGGTGGGAGTGAGGTGTGCCTGTGGCATTGGCCTCCTCTTTTCGGTCCTTTCGTACTAGAAAAGAGCATTACATAGATAGAAACTGACCTGGATTACTCCGGTCTGAACTCAGATCACGTAGGACTTTAATCGTTGAACAAACGAACCCTTAATAGCGGCTGCACCATTAGGATGTCCTGATCCAACATCGAGGTCGTAAACCCCCTTGTCGATATGGGCTCTAAAAGGGGATTGCGCTGTTATCCCTAGGGTAACTCGGTCCGTTGATCGGCTTTGCCGGGTCTTGTTGGTCAGAAATTCTGCTTATTAGAGCTGTAGCTCTGGTCTTGAGGAAAAGATTCCTATTCCACATGGGGGATTTTTGTTCCCCCGCGGTCGCCCCAACCAAAAACATGAGGGCAGGGATCATTTAATTTGTTTTGTTTATCTAGTTATTTTAATATGAGCTGCCTTTTGTCTGAAGCTCCATAGGGTCTTCTCGTCTTATGTTTAAATTCCCGCTTCTGCACGGGAAGATTAATTTCATTGACTGGAAAAAGGAGACAGCTTAGCCCTCGTTATGCCATTCATACAGGTCTTCATTTAAAAGACAAGTGATTACGCTACCTTCGCACGGTCAAAATACCGCGGCCGTTAAACTACTGAGTCACAGGGCAGGCGGGACCTCTTATATGCTTAATTGCAAGAGGCGGTGTTTTTGGTAAACAGGCGAGGCCAGTGTTTGCCGAGTTCCTTCTTTTTCTTTTAGTCTTTCCTTTGGCACTCCTGTGTCGGGTTAACGCTTTTGTTTTGAGAGTATTTCTTGGTTATTCTAATATTTCTCAGGGCCCTCTTTCATTGGGGGCGTTAATTTTCAGTGCATGTTCGTTCTGGTGTAAACAGGTGCCAGGAGAGGATCTTGCTCCTCTGATTACTCATGCTAGCATTATCTTTTCCATGTTTGCATGGAAAGGCCTACTAATATGCAAGGGGCTTAAGATAGTGGTGTCTTAATTATAAGTGGCAGGGTACTTGAGCTTTAACGCTTTCTATGGGGTTGGCTGCTTTTAGGCCCACCGAGGTACATGCTTTAAGGTCTTTTGATCTTTTGCCTTCTATTAAAGTTGTGTCTTTGTTCAGAGGGGCTGTTCCCCCTTTGAATAACCATCTTGTTTTCTTGTTGTCACTTTGTGGTGTTAACCAGGGAGGAGTAAAGAAATTGAGAGGCTGAACTTCTATTCATTTTGTAGGCAACCAGCTATAACTAGGCTCGGTAGGTCTGTCACCTCTACTCTAAGATCTTCCCACTCTTTTGCCACAGAGACGGGTTGGCCCTATGATAGGCTGTCTTGGAGTAGCTCGCCAAGTTTCGGGGTTTCAAACTAAAGCACACTTTGCTCGATATTTACTAACTAGTTCATGATGCAAAAGGTACGAGTAAATATCTCTACTTTTTTGCTCTTTACTGGGTTTTTTCATTTCTCTTTCAGCATTCCCTTGCGGTACTTTTTCTATGGCGCCTCATTCCTTTTCTGTCACCCATACTAAGGGGGAAAAATGATTTGTTTTGTGGTGTATGTGGTTGTGGGTTTATTAATGTTGTTTGTTGGTTTTGGGAGGGTGGGCTAGCTTTTGAGAGGTTGTGTTCAGTGTGACCTGATTTGCACAGGTATCTTCTCGGTGTAAGGGAGATGCTATACTATTTTAGCTACACTCTGGTTTTTCCAAGTGCACCTTCCGGTACACTTACCATGTTACGACTTGCCTCCCCTTTATTTTCANTTTTTTCTTATTTATGTGTGTGTTTGTTTTGGGGAGAGTGACGGGCGGTGTGTGCGCGCTTCAGGGCCAGTTTCAGAGGGACTCTCTGTTTCTCCTCTTACTGCTAAATCCTCCTTTAGATATTTATTTCAATGCATCATCCGTTGTTCACTGGTTCAGTGAATGTAGCCCATTTCTTCCCCTCTCGTACGCTACACCTCGACCTGGCGTTTTGGGTTATACCAATTCTGCTTACTGTGAGACCTTCATAGGGTAAGCTGACGACGGCGGTATATAGGCGGAAAAGACAAGAGAGGGTGAGGTTGAACGGGGGTTATCGGTTCTAGAACAGGCTCCTCTAGGGGGGTCTAAAGCACCGCCAAGTCCTTTGGGTTTTAAGCTGGGGCTCGTAGTTCCCTGGCAAGCGATAGGTGTAAAGTAGTCACCTGTGTTTAAGGCTAGGCATAGTGGGGTATCTAATCCCAGTTTGTTTCCTAGCTTTCGTGGAGTGTATAATTTAAAGCCACTTTCGTAGAAGAGCTTCCTGTCCTCGAGAACGTATGACAGTTTTGAAGATGTTTGGCTTTAGTAGAATATGTTACTAACCACTTTTTACGCCGGCATTTATCAACTTGGGCCTCTCGTATAACCGCGGTGGCTGGCACGAGTTTAACCGGCCCTCTTGGTTTAACTAAGTCAAGTTTTCACTTATAGCTTAATGTCTATTACTGCTGAAGTCCCTTGGGGGTGTGGCTAAGCAAGGCGTTTTGGGCTGGCACTCGGGCCGTGCCTAATGCCTGCTCCTTTATTCCGTATGGGGAATATATAGGGCATTCTCACAGGGCTGCGGATACTTGCATGTATAAATCTTACCAAAGCTGATAGTAAAGTCAGGACCAAGCTTTTGTGCTTACGGAGCTTTCTAGGGCTCATCTTAACATCTTCAGTGTTATGCTTTACTTAAGCTACGCTGGC